GAACGGCACACAAAGTAACAAATAAAAAATTTACTTCATTATTATAAATCAAGTTACTGAATATTTTGAATAAATCTCGAAATTCGAAACTACCTGTTATCCAATAAAAACCTAAAATTCCCAATAATAAACCAAAATCCCCGACACGATTAGTTAAAAACGCCTTTTGGCAAGCATTTGCCGCAACAGGTCGTGTGAACCAAAACCCTATTAATAGATACGAACACATTCCGACTAATTCCCAAAAAATATAAATTTGTATCAAATTAGAACTAGTAACTAATCCTAACATAGAAGTACTGAAAAAACTCATATAAGCGAAAAATCTCAAATATCCTTGATCATGAGACATATAATTATCACTATAAACAAGAACCACAATTCCAACAGTAGTAATTAATATTGACATAATAGAAGTAAGTGGGTCGATCAAGTAGCCGAATTCTAAAGAAAAATCATTATTGATGATCCAAGACCACACATATTGATAGATAGAACTGCTATTTATTTGCTGAATAGACAGATTGATCGAAAAAATCATGACTATACTTAACAATAAAACACTCTGAAAGGCCCACATACGACGAAGATTTTTTGTTGCCGTCGGAAAAAGAAGAAGTCCCACTCCTATTAACATAGGAACTGGAAGTGGAAGGAAAGGTATTATCCACGCATATTGATATGTCTGTTCCATAAAAAAAGTTTTTTATTCTTAATTAATTGTTTCCGATTTACCGGATCTTACCTTTTTCAAAAGGAGTCAATAAAAAAATCAAGATATGCACTAACTTAAAGAGAATTTTCTATTCTTACTTATTCTGAGTCTTTCCAAAATACTTCAAATATTCAAATCAAGAAGTTACAATTAATTGGTCAAAGGAGATGACCAACCTGTTCGTAAAAAGCGAATACTTAGTTATTAACTAAGATTTTTATGAAGATACCGAAAATGCAAATTTCAATTATTATTACATGGATTTATATTCATATTTATATTCATAGAGTAAGGATAAAGAATTACACTAAAAAGAGTACTTGATTCTGATATGAATCATAGGATTAACTAAGATCAAAAACTTGTCCTAATAAAATAAGAACTTTTAGTTAGTTTGTTCCAAATCATTAACTAGTTCATTATGGAATTGATTTATTATTTTCCATTTCAATAAAAAAACATTTATAGATTATAGAAAACGCTATAATATCTGACATTTTATATAAAATGAACTTGATTTTCTATTTATCGATATTTATCGAAAGGGGTAAAATAAAATTAATAAAAAAATCACTAAGATCTCTTTTATCAAACCACGTATCCTTTAACAGATTAATAACTTTAATTGCTAGTCTCATTCAAATTTTAAAATGGAATTTAGGAGTATTCTTTCCTCGAGTTTGACCGGTTAGTAGAAAAAGATTAAAGTTTTCATTAGGTAATGGGTTCTTAAACCTTTATTCCTTATAAATGAAATGTAGAACGAAGAAAATAGACAGAGATAAAAAGGAAGGTCTTTTTTTGGATTCTTTCTTTTATTAAGTTCAACTTATTAGATTTCTATGGCATAACGGCGGATTCTATAGATATAAATGTGAATCATAAAGAACAAGAAATAAAGGTACCAATCAATAAAAATGAGTCTTTCTTACGAATATTGTATGTATATAGAAAAACTCTTTTTGTTGAAAAAATCACATATTATTTTCTTTTTCTAGTCATATTTTATACGATTTTCATAGATCTCTATTTTTTTGTTTTATGAAGAGAATATTATCTAGAGAATAAATAGATAATGAATAGTAAAGAACGATTCATTTTGACCAAAAGATGTCTTTCACATCCAACTATAACAATGAGTAACCTCTTTATTTTTAAATGGCAGTTCCAAAAAAACGTACTTCTATATCAAAAAAGCGTATTCGTAAAAATATTTGGAAAAGAAAGGGATATTGGGCAGCCTTAAAAGCGTTGTCATTAGGGAAATCTCTTTCTACCGGAAATTCAAAAGGTTTTTTTGTGCGACAAACAAATAAGTCATAAAATAAAACATTGTAACAATATGAATCGAAAAATTGGCTTATTTCACCGTTAATATGAAATTAAAAATTTCCATTACCTATTGTTTGAGGTTAATCAATATGAAATGGAACTCGCTTCGATCTTAGGATATGTAAACTAAGAATTCTTCAGTTTACTAAATTCTAAAAAAAAAACTTTTGAAAAAAGACAAGATGCAAGGTTTGAACTTTCTTTTTAGTCTATTTTCTCATTTTGGGGTGGGGAGTCTTTTTTCCCCATCAACTTATTTGTTACAATTACAAAAATTAAAGTTTTTCTTTTTTCTCTATCTCTATATCTATAGAAGGGCAAATATAAGATCTTTAGTTAAAATTAATGAATCGTTGAAACTAATTCATTCTAGTTATTTTGAAAACTTTTTGTGTAACTTTCTAACTTCTTATTTCTCGGAATTCATATAATTAATATATCAATCTCCCATAT